ACTGGTGGGGTGACGGCTAGTTTTGGTATGTTGGGTGATATCATTATTGCCGAACCCAACGCCTACATTGCATTTGCGGGTAAAAGAGTAATTGAACAAACATTGAATAAAACAGTACCCGAGGGTTCACAATCGGCTGAATATTTATTCCAGAAGGGGTTATTCGACCTAATCGTACCACGTAATCTTTTAAAAAGCGTTCTGAGTGAGTTATTTAAGCTCCACGCTTTCTTTCCTTTGAAAAAAAATTCAATCAAAATCAAATAGAGTACTAAATTCAATTATTAGTAGCAAACGAGTAGTTAGTTTATCCGAATCAAAGGAAATAATAATGGAATTTTCTTTGGTGACATAATATCTAATTGTAGAAAGAATCAAAAGTTGCGGATAACTCTACCTAATATTTCTGATTACTAATCAAGAAGTCTCTATCAAAAAAAAGAGTGAATTCTTCCTTTCGTTAAATTCGGCAAACAAAACGAATTTCTTCTTCTCATCTTACGTATATAATTAAAATAAAAAATATATAAAAAATATAGAGTTTTGTATTTTTCTCTATTTCATGAAAATCCCGTTTTAGCTAAAAATACCTGTTGGTTCGGATTCTAACGAATCCTTCGATAATCTGTAAGAAACTCTTTCTTTAGTAAAAGTAAATTAGAAGACAAGAATAAAAGACAAAGAAGTCGAGAAAAATAATAAAATAATAAAGTGGATTATCATACATATCTTTCGTGTAGAAAGATGAATAAGTTCATTTATTTAGTTCTACATCCTTCTATATACTGACTTAGATATAGATATTTAGAGATAGATACTTAGATCTATACTAAGAATTGAAAATGGAATTAATAATTAAAGTCATAATAATTTTCATTCTTAATTATAATTATTATAAGATATCTTTATTTATAAATAATAATAACAGGTACAAACAAAAAATCGAGGTACCCATCCTATGACAACTTTCAGCTTTCCCTCTATTTTTGTGCCTTTAGTAGGCCTAGTATTTCCGGCAATTGCAATGGCTTCTTTATTTCTTCATGTTCAAAAAAACAAGATTATTTAGAGCCGACGGGACCCCATCTCTTCCGTTTTTTTTTCAAAACTTAGACTTGTATCATAAAACAGATATCTATTTAGTGGAATATGTATAACACGCGATTTCCGCCGAACATAAAAGAAAGGACTCTTATGCCTGCAGAAACATGATATATGGGTAAATAAATTCTAGCTGTTTTCAAATCGATCAAGACCGCCGGATGAATGAAATAGAAAGTCCGCGGATCCATATGTATGGTGGGATCATATGAGGGGTATGTTACTATTTTCGATCTAACCAATTTGATAAATTACTCGTAAAGGTTCACATCAAACTAGTGCTAGTTGATGAGAGTTACTTCGGAAACAAAAACAGTAAAGTCAAATAAATTTGAGGCATTCTCTAAATTTCAATAAAATAAAATAGAATCAAGTATGAGTTGGCGATCAGAACATATATGGATAGAACTTATAACGGGGTCTCGAAAAATAAGTAATTTCTGCTGGGCCTTTATTCTTTTTTTAGGTTCATTAGGATTCTTATTGGTTGGAACTTCCAGTTATCTTGGTAGAAATTTGATATCTTTTGTTCCATCTCAGCAAATCATTTTTTTTCCACAAGGGATCGTGATGTCTTTCTACGGAATCGCGGGTCTCTTTATTAGTGCCTATTTGTGGTGCACAATTTCCTGGAATGTAGGCAGTGGTTATGATCGATTCGATACAAAGGAAGGCATAGTGTATATTTTTCGTTGGGGATTTCCTGGAAAAAATCGTCGCATCTTCCTACGATTCCTTATAAAAGATATTCAGTCGCTTAGAATAGAAGTTAAAGAGGGTATTTATGCTCGTCGTGTCCTTTATATGGACATCCGAGGCAGGGGGGCCATTCCCTTAACCCGTACTGATGAGAATTTGACTCCACGAGAAATTGAACAAAAGGCTGCTGAATTGGCCTATTTCTTGCGTGTACCAATTGAAGTATTTTGAGAAATGGGCCAAAAATGGATGCTTTCTCGGCAGGAGGTAAAAAATGCAAGAATCCTCTTTTTTCTATAACATAACTTATGTTAAGTTTCATCAGAGGGTTCCAAAGCAGGTGGAACAACCAGAAAAGGAGAAAACGAAACTCCCTTTTTTGTGATTTTTTATGCATATGCAAATCCACGCAACTCAATTGAATAACAAAAGAAGTAACAAATCGAAATAATAGATTCATCTCATATATCAAACCATTTCGATATAACGAAATTGATCTTCTTTTGAAGTTCAATATTTGTTGGAATTGATACTTTAGATCCAGATAAATCATATCGGTAAAATTATTTTTTTTAGTATTTCTTCATTCGAAGTGGATTCTTAGTCGATTTCTTTATTCTTTCTAGATTCAAAGACTAACCAGAAAATCACAAATAAAATAGATTCATAGGTTCCATACCTTGTATAGAACTTATGCGTGAAAGAAACATCCCATCCCATAGAGTCGACGAATGAGTTGGGTTGATTAACAATTCACAGATGAAAAAATGGCAAAAAAGAAAGCACTCACTCCTCTGTTCTATCTTGTATCTATAGTATTTTTGCCCTGGTGTCTTTCTCTCTCATTTAATAAAAGTCTGGAATCTTGGGTTACTAATTGGTGGAATGCTGGACAATCCGAACTTTTTTGGAATGATAGTCAAGAAAAGAGTATTCTAGAAAAATTCATAGATTTAGAGGAACTCCTCGTCTTGGACGAAATGATCGAAGAACACTCGGAGACACATCTACACAAGCTTCATATAGGAATCCAAAAAGAAACGATCCAATTAATCAAGATACACAATGAGGATCGTATCCATACGATTTTGCACTTCTCGACAAATCTAATCTGTTTTGTTATTCTAAGCGGTTATTCTATTTTGGGTAATGAAGAACTTGTTATTCTTAACTCTTGGGCCCGGGAATTCCTATATAACTTAAGCGACACAGTCAAAGCTTTTTCTATTCTTTTATTAACTGATTTATGTATCGGATTCCATTCACCCCACGGTTGGGAATTAATGATTGGCTCTGTCTACAAAGATTTTGGATTTGTTCATAATGATCAAATTATATCTGGTCTCGTTTCCACTTTTCCAGTCATTCTTGATACAATTTTTAAATATTGGATTTTCCGCTATTTAAATCGCGTTTCTCCGTCACTTGTAGTTATTTATCATTCAATGAATGACTGATAAAAGATCCGCCGATATTAATCTAATCCAATTAGAACGTTGTAGTTGTACATAAACAAAGCATTGAAAATCCTACTTACGCTTTCTATTTCTACCCATCCGCGAGATTCATCCTATATTATTCCGGTAAAATGTTATTCCAGTCAAATTATTCCAGTAACTAGCAGAATCGTGGATAGGGAACTATACTAGCGACTTACCCCACTTATTGTAGAAATTTTGGGATCAATGATTGGACCATGGAAACTAGAAATAATTTTTCTTGGATAAAGGAACAGATTACTCGATCTATTTCCGTATCGCTTATGATATATATCATAACTCGGACGGCCTTTTCAAATGCATATCCCATTTTTGCACAGCAGGGTTATGAAAATCCACGAGAAGCGACTGGGCGTATTGTATGTGCCAATTGCCATTTAGCTAATAAGCCCGTGGATATTGAGGTTCCACAAGCAGTACTTCCCGATACTGTATTTGAAGCAGTTGTTCGAATTCCTTATGATATACAACTGAAACAAGTTCTTGCTAATGGTAAAAGGGGGGGTTTGAATGTAGGGGCTGTTCTTATTTTACCGGAGGGTTTTGAATTAGCTCCCCCCGATCGTATTTCTCCCGAGATGAAAGAAAAGATAGGCAATTTGTCTTTTCAGAGCTATCGTCCTAATAAAAAAAATATTCTTGTGATAGGCCCTGTCCCCGGTCAGAAATATAGTGAAATCGCCTTTCCTATTCTTTCCCCCGACCCCGCTACTAAGAAAGACGTTCACTTCTTAAAATATCCTATATACGTAGGCGGGAACAGGGGAAGGGGTCAGATTTATCCCGACGGGAGCAAGAGTAACAATACGGTTTATAATGCTACAGCAGCAGGTATAGTAAGCAAAATCATACGAAAAGGAAAGGGGGGATATGAAATAACCATAACAGATGCGGACGGACGTCAAGCGGTTGATATTATCCCGCCAGGACCAGAACTTCTTGTTTCAGAGGGCGAATCCGTAAAATTGGATCAACCATTAACGAGTAATCCTAATGTGGGCGGATTTGGTCAGGGAGATGCAGAAATAGTACTTCAAGATCCATTACGTGTCCAAGGCCTTTTGTTATTCTTGGCATCTGTTATTTTGGCACAAATCTTTTTGGTTCTTAAAAAGAAACAGTTCGAGAAGGTTCAATTGGCTGAAATGAATTTCTAGACTTGCGGATTTATCCACATCAAGTTCGTAAAAAGAACCAAATTCTTGTTGGTAATTATGTATGATTAATAAAAATGAAAATTATGAAAACCCTTTGCTTGTTTAGACTCTTTTTCTACGAGATGCTGGGAATTACTTGGACCGCATTGATAGTCATAGTATGTAGATTTTGAAGAAGACTATTTTATTTTCCCCTCTCTTTCTTTGTTTTTTTATCCAAATTGGGGCGATGCGGATATGGTACTATTGCCAGATTTCAATGCCATAAAATGTATCAATAAAGAGTTTTTTATTCTAAATAGAATCCAATTTGATTAGATACTAGACAGAAGTAATCGGGTAATAGAACGGATAAATGCGGGAAACAAAAAATTGGAGAAGGGATTATTGATCTTCCTAGTCTTCGACACAAGAAGGGGAATTTTGTACACCCCCTTCCTTGTGTCGAAAGAGTAATGATTCTTGATCCTGTTCTTCAAAGATTCGTACCTAGTCGTGTTTTCGATTTTTCCAGATCTATCAGAACTTTTTCGATTTATTACGA